CGTATCCATAGAAATCCTTTTGATTCTAAGGTGAAGATTCAATCATTTTCCCAACATAAGGAAACTCTTGGTACGTTGTTGAATCGAAAAAAGGAATGCCAATCTTTCATAATTTTGTCATCATCAAATTGTTCTCGAATAGGCCCCTTCAATACTTCGAGATATAATAATGTGACAAAAGGATCGGATCCCATGACTCCAATTAGGGATTTGTTGGGCCCTTTAGGTACTATTGTGCCTAAAATAGTAAATTTTTGTTCATCTTACTATTTAAGAACTTATAATCAAGTCTTTTTAAAGAAATATTTTTTACTTGAAAATATTCAACAGACTTTCCAAGTGCTTCAAGTACTTCCATTTCAATACTGTTTACTAGATGAAAATAGTAGGATTTATAATCCCGATCCATGCAGTAACATCATTTTGAATTCATTCCATTTGAATTGGTGTTTTCTACATCACGATTCTTGTGATGAGGCATGGACAATAATTAGCCTTGGACAATTCCTTTGTGAAAATGTATGTCTATTGAAATACGGATCACGCATAAAGAAATCTGGTCAAATTTTCATTGTTCATGTTGACTCTTTAGTTATAAGATCAGCTAAGCCCTATTTGGTAACTCCAGGAGCAACTGTCCATGGCCATTATGGGGAAACCTTTTCTGAGGGAGACACATTAATTACATTTATATATGAAAAATCGAGATCTGGTGACATAACGCAAGGTCTTCCAAAAGTGGAACAAATCTTAGAAGTTCGTTCAATCGATTCAATATCGATGAACCTCGAAAGAAGAGTTGAAGGTTGGGACGAACGTATCCGAAGGATTCTTGGGATCCCCTGGGGATTCTTTATTGGAGCTGAACTAACCATAGCCCAAAGTCGTATCTCTTTGGTTAATAAGATCCAAAAGGTTTATCGATCCCAGGGGGTACAGATCCATAATAGACATATAGAGATTATTGTACGTCAAGTAACATCAAGAGTTTTGGTTTCAGAAGATGGAATGTCTAATGTTTTTTTACCAGGGGAATTCATTGGATTGTTGCGAGCAGAGCGAGCAGGGCGCGTTTTGGACGAAGTGATCTGTTATCGGGCAATCTTATTGGGAATAACGAAGTCATCTCTGAATACTCAAAGTTTCATATCCGAAGCGAGTTTTCAAGAAACTGCTCGAGTTTTAGCAAAAGCTGCTCTACGAGGTCGTATTGATTGGTTGAAAGGTCTGAAAGAGAACGTTGTTCTGGGGGGGATTATACCGGTTGGTACCGGATTCAACAAATTAGTACATCGTTCAAAGCAAGATAAAAACATTCATTTGAAAATCAAAAGGAAGAATCTATTCGAGTTGGAAATGAGAGATATTTTGTTATACCATAGAGAATTCTTTTGTTCTTGTGCCACAAACACTTTCGATGAGACATCAGACCAATCATTTACGTAATATAATTTACTAATTCTTAACAAGAGGTTCATTCTTTTTACTTTAACTCTCTGGTCCGATTATGGATTTCGTAATCAATGAAATAAAAAGAAAGGAATGAAATTAATGGTTTGGGTCATAGATCAATGGTCAATCCTGGTAGAAGGTTCCGTCGGAACAATTATTTATTTCACAGGGTACTGAATCTCTTTGAAAAAAAAAAGAAAAAGAGAAAGTGTGGGAAAATGGGAAGACGATATTGGAACATCAATTTGGAAGAAATGATGGAAGCAGGAGTTCATTTTGGTCATGGTACTAATAAATGGAATCCTAGAATGGCTCCTTACATCTCTGCAAAGCGTAAGGGTATTTATATTACAAATCTTACTATAACTGCTCGTTTTTTATCAGAAGCTTGCGATTTAGTTTTTGATGCAGCAAGTAGGGGAAAAAATTTCTTAATTGTTGGCACCAAAAAGAAAGCAGCGGATTTAGTAGCATCAGCAGCAATAAGGGCTCGATGTCATTATGTTAATAAAAAATGGCTTGGTGGTATGTTAACAAATTGGTCTACTACAGAAACAAGACTTAAGAAGTTCAGGGACTTAAGAGCAGAACAAAAGATGGGGAAACTCAATTGTCTCCCCAAAGGAGATGCAGCAATGTTGAAGAGAAAGTTATCTACCTTGCAAGCATATCTGGGTGGGATCAAATATATGACGGGATTGCCCGATATTGTAATTATCGTTGATCAGCAAGAAGAATATACAGTTCTTCGAGAATGTGCCATTTTGGGTATTCCGACAATTTGTTTAATCGATACAAATTGTGACCCGGATCTTGCAGATATTTCTATTCCGGCCAACGATGATGCTATAGCTTCGATTCGATTTATTCTTACCAAATTAGTATCTGCAATTTGTGAGGGTCGTTCTAGTTATATCAAAAATGGTTGATTATCTTATCATTACTCTTATCATTAAGAAGAAGAAGATTAGTTTCTTTTTGGTGAACTCTATTTGATTGTTATTCTTTTGGGTTTCATCTTTTGGAGTTTGAACTATGTTTTGACTATCAAATAATATTGAAAAGATAAGATGATTGGTATTTTTTTTATGTGATTTCTCGGTATCCGAAATCTACGATTCATAACTGAAATTCATGAATGAACATAGATGAATTGAGAAAGAGATGGTTGAATCAAAATAATTACTTTTTTTAAGTTCGATTTCTGTTAGAGGACAATATGAATGTTATACCATGTTCCATTAAAACACTCAAAGGGTTATACGATATATCAGGTGTAGAAGTAGGCCAACATTTATATTGGCAAATAGGAGGTTTACAAATTCATGCCCAAGTACTTATCACTTCTTGGGTTGTAATTGCTATCTTATTAGGTTCAGTCATCATAGCTGTTCGGAATCCACAAACCATTCCGACCGACGGTCAGAATTTCTTCGAATATGTCCTTGAATTTATTCAAGACTTGAGCAAAACTCAGATTGGAGAGGAGTATGGTCCTTGGGTTCCTTTTATAGGAACGATGTTCCTATTTATTTTTGTTTCTAACTGGTCAGGTGCTCTTTTACCTTGGAAAATCATAAAGTTACCTCATGGGGAGTTAGCTGCGCCCACGAATGATATAAATACTACTGTTGCTTTAGCTTTACCCACGTCAGTGGCATATTTCTATGCGGGTCTTAGCAAAAAAGGATTGGGATATTTCGGGAAATACATTCAACCAACTCCAATACTTTTACCAATTAATATTCTAGAAGATTTCACCAAACCTTTATCTCTTAGTTTTCGACTTTTCGGGAATATATTGGCTGATGAATTAGTGGTTGTTGTTCTTGTTTCTTTAGTGCCTTCAGTAGTTCCTATACCTGTCATGTTTCTTGGATTATTTACAAGTGGTATTCAAGCTCTTATTTTTGCAACTTTGGCTGCGGCTTATATAGGTGAATCCATGGAGGGTCATCATTGACTAACTTTCGAAATAGTCTTTTTTGAAGCTTATCCCAAATAAAGCAATGCAGGGGGTTCAATATAATCCAATGAATAAAATTCAAATAGCTACATGTATGTATATATCAAGAAAGATAGATTATATTGCATAATTTGGAAGAGAAAAGAAGGGTTGCGGATTCTACTACATATATATTTAATGCCTATGAGTATCAATACTTTGTGTATGTTTTGAATAATGGTTCCAGAATACGATTTAATAGAATTTGAATAGAATAAATAGAATAAAAAGTGCAGGTGATTTACGTTATGGAAAAATAAAAGTATATGTTATTTATTAGTTAGATAGTAATTACTCCTATCTCTTTTTTTCTAGCCTGCTGCATTTAGATGGATTCCCATATAAGTCCTTTTTCTATTTTGTCTGTGATTGTGAATTGAATGAAAGAGAAAGAATAGAATAGTTTATAAATAAGGAAACGCAATGACTAAAACCATATACATATATATTTCTATAAAGTAGAATTCTATAAAGTAGAAAGTAAAAAAGGTATATCGAAGTAGTTCTGACAATTTAGTAATATTCTGAATTACATTTGGAATTTTTAGCTACTTCGACCCAATAGATTTTAGTGATAAAGATTAAAAAAGAAAAAATAAGTGTAGTAAAGTAAATAGTAAAAGTAGAAGTAGAAAAAGAAGTAGATTAAGTACTAATTCATTGGTTGGTTGTATCATTAATCATTTCTTTTTTTGGTGCGAGGAACTTACCATGAATCCACTTATTTCTGCTGCTTCCGTTATTGCTGCTGGATTGGCTGTAGGGCTTGCTTCTATCGGACCTGGGGTTGGTCAAGGCACTGCTGCGGGCCAAGCCGTAGAAGGTATTGCGAGACAACCAGAAGCTGAGGGTAAAATACGAGGTACTTTATTGCTTAGTCTGGCTTTTATGGAAGCTTTAACAATTTATGGACTGGTCGTGGCATTAGCTCTTTTATTTGCAAATCCTTTTGTTTAATGTTTCATTTCATCGTAGAATAAAAATGTAAAAAAAAAGAGAAGAAGAAAAACATAACCATAACTAAGAAATTTGAGAATTCTCAAATTCCATTAAGAATAATAAGCGGAGTTATACAAAAAGAACTCTGTGTTCTTTGTTAGTCCTATCTATAAAGGGAGAGCATATGAAAAATATAACCGATTCTTTTGTTTCCGTGGGGCACTGGCCATCCGCTGGTAGTTTCGAGTTTAATACCGATATTTTAGCAACGAATCCAATAAATCTAAGCGTAGTGCTGGGTGTATTGATTTTTTTTGGAAAGGGAGTGTGTGCGAGTTGTGTATTTCAAGAATAGGTTGGATTTCACCGGCTGCACTTTATTTATATTTATGTATTCTTTTTTATAGCAGAAATAGGAACAAAAGGTGCACAATCTCGACGAATTACTTCGTAATTGGATTTCATTCAGAAATCCTATGTAAGAACTATAGCATTTCGTGACTAATTGGTAAATGAACTTTGATTCTCTTCTCTATCAACCAATAATGTTGAGGTCTTTTATATGGTTAAAGATAAATTGTTTGAAGTCCAGGCACAGCATAGC